TGTTAGGAATCTATTATGATACTCATCCACGACTGAAACGTATCTTAATGCCCGAAAGTTGGATAGGATGGCCCTTACGTAAGGATTATATTGCCCCGAATTTTTTTGAAATACAAGATGCTCATTGAATGCCAAGAAAATAATCTTCATTTTGATAACTTTAGATAGGCAAAGAGTATTTCTATGTATGTTCTCTTCAAAATCCAGCAAAGTCAGTGAGTTCTCATTCGTAGTTTTAATGTGATCAATTTTCCTATTCTATTTCCTCATTATCTCTTAAGCGAACCCCTAGAGTACCCCTAAGATATGTGCGCGGTACAAAGTGCATAATTCGAAATTCTTTTCATTTGAATTTATATTATTGGTTCAGTTCATCACAAATAACAAGAAACAAGTACCCTCCAATTTGAGAATTTCCAATGAATCTATAATTGAATGATAGCACAAAAAGAAGAAAAACTAGAATAGGAAAAAAAAATAACAAAAAAAAAAAAAAAGAAAAATATGCGATTTCATTTCGACTCTATCTAAGATCCATCGTGGATATTCCTATCCATCAACTTATTTTTGGCTCGGTTGGGTCTCTCAACCAACTAATTGAACCTTTCAATTCTGTATTGCATAGACATATATGCATCAAGTCGTAACGTTTATGCATCAAGTCGTAACGTTCTTCTTGATCTTAAAGGAGAGCAGACAGAGTAGGAACAAAAGAAAAAAGAAGAGAATCTAATTTTCATATTTTATATATGAGAGAATATGGATACTTTTTATCCTCTTTCTAGAAATCTAGAAATTTTCGTCAGCGATTTTAAAATTGAAATGTAATATAATACAAAGGATAACATGAGAGTTACAGATACTTCGATGGCTAAGTATGTCTGCTAATTGATACTATTGATGAATATGGATATGGATTCATAAATATAAAAAATTTGGATGTCGATCCATATCCATTACGTTGGATATATGAATGGATTGGGTGAATAGATACTCATACAAATGAATTATGTGCCAGGAACCAGATTTGAACTGGTGACACGAGGATTTTCAGTCCTCTGCTCTACCAGCTGAGCTATCCCGACTATTATTTTAGTTAATATATCATCCTCATTTTATGATATGACTTCGTTCTATGTCAATGAATTGATCTTACTTTGTGTACACCTTATATAACACCAAACCCAACTTGGGTTAATACAAAAAAATATACATTCGGGTACATAACTTTGTGAAAGAAAAAAACGAATAAATAAGAAAGAAAACAAATTTGAAACCACTAACAAATAAAACGAATAATAATGATATCCTTATATCAAATATAAAAAAAAAGAAAAAAATAGGATAAAGCATTAACGAGTCAAATGTTTTTTTGGGGATAGAGGGACTTGAACCCTCACGATTTCTTTCTAAAGTCGACGGATTTTCCTCTTACTTTCAATTTCATTGTTGTCACTATTGACATGTAGAATGGGACTCTATCTTTATTCTCGGCCGATTAATCCGTTTTTCAAAAGATTTCTCAGATCCTGGAGTAAATTGATTTATAAATGATGTAATCAATGAAGATTCGATACTTTCTGCCAGTTAGTACAATCGATTCACATCACAAGAATTCTTTCATTTTGCATAAAATCATCAATATAGCTCGCGGCGTCGTTAATCCAGTTTGTATAGCGTTCAGTACATATATCTATGTATATGGCCCCCCCCCCCCTCTTTTTTTCTTTTTTTGAGTTTCGATAGAAGGATTCCTTTACCAACTCAACGCGGCCAACTCTATTCGTTAGAACATCTCCCATCGAGTCTCTGCACCTATCCTATTCTTTTTGTATTCTCGCTTTATGAACTTCTGTTGGTTTTCGTAAAACAGGATTTGGCTCAGGATTGCCCCATCTTTAATTCCAGGGTTTCTCTGAATTTGAAAGTTATCACTTCGTATGTTTCCATACCAAGGCTCAATCCAATTAAGTCCGTAGCGTCTACCAATTTCGCCATATCCCCCTATTTTATATTGAAATCAAAGCGGTGTATTTTTTATAATTCAATACGAATTTCATTAAATACCGCTTGATTGTATTACGATTTCTATGTAAACCAAAACTCTATAAACTAAAAAAGTGGGTCTTGCTGTTTGAATTTCTTGCCTATTTTGTTTAATGCCTATTGGATACCCAAGGCCGACACCCACATTTGATACAACCCGAAATCATTCTATCATTTCTGTTTATGCAATTCAATAGAAATTGATACATGTCATAATATATATGCCTCTCTTATTATCATTATTATTTTTTTGATGCAATTTGAAATACTTGAACGGTCGATTCTTTTTTTTTGTCTTTAACTTCCGAGAAAATAACTCAAAAAAGGTATTTGATACAATATCAATCATTTTGTATATAGTTATCAAAAAAATGAATCAGTTAAAACTAAACTAATTATTTCAGTAATTTTGAAATTTTTTATTATAAATATTTGAATTAGGTAGCATTTTGAATTCTTTAGAATTCCTAGAATTCGAATACATTAACATTTTCAAATACCTTATTGAATTAAGAGAAGAAGTTTACGGTAACTGTTGAGAAACAGAAAATGGATATCCATTTTATATCACTAAATTTTATTAATAAAATAATTCTAATTATAATTTAGACTAAATAATCGAATTACTAATCATTAGAATATTGATCAATATCAAAAAATAGGAATCTATAGCTATTATGAATAGCTAATACCGAATAATTCATATTAATCGAAAAAAAAAAGATCCTATTAGTTTAGGATGTATACACAATTTTTGCTCTATTTGATTTGAGCCCGCTTAGCTCAGAGGTTAGAGCATCGCATTTGTAATGCGATGGTCATCGGTTCGATTCCGATAGCCGGCTTTTGTCTATTTGTTTTGATTTTCACATGATTGAGAGTGTATTTTTGAAATCAAAGAACATTGAAATGGCTTTTTCCCTTTTTTCCAAGGGTCGCCGACCTATCATATGCCCCATTTCAATTAGCAAAAAAACAGGAAGGATTCGGTTTCGGCAGAACAAAAAGCGGACTATTTTTTGAATTTATAATAAATATCTTTTTCTATTGATATGATATAGAAATTAATATAGAAAGAAAATGATTTCTATACATAAATCAAAAATGGTCAAAATATTCTATTACTCCAATTAATTCAATCCATTTCTTAATTCTTTTTAGGACAATACTTCATTGTATTATTGTATTTGGCCTCGCTTAATTTATCAATTTATTTAGTTCAGTTTGTTTATGTCCAAACAAAAAAGGAGTCTTTATGTCGCGTTATAGGGGGCCTCGTTTCAAAAAAATACGTCGTCTTGGGGCTTTACCAGGTTTAACTAGTAAAAGGCCTAGAGCCAGAAGCGATTTTAGAAACCAATCGCGCTCTGGGAAAAAATCTCAATATCGTATTCGTTTAGAAGAAAAACAAAAATTGCGTTTTCATTATGGTCTTACAGAACGACAATTACTAAAATATGTTCGTATAGCCGGAAAAGCCAAGGGGTCAACAGGTCGGGTTTTACTACAATTACTTGAGATGCGTTTGGATAACATCCTTTTCCGATTGGGTATGGCTTCGACTATTCTCCAAGCCCGTCAATTAGTTAACCATAGACATATTTTAGTTAACGACCATATAGTAGATATACCAAGTTATCGCTGCAAACCACACGATATTATTACGGCGAGCCATGCTCAAAAATCTAGAGATATGATTCAAAGTTATCTTGATTCATCCCCTCATGAGGAAATTCCAAAACATTTGACTCTTCACCCATTCCAATATAAAGGATTAGTCAATCAAATAATCGAGAGTAAATCGATCGGTTTGAAAATAAATGAATTGCTAGTCGTAGAATATTATTCTCGGCAAACTTAAACCTAACTAGAGGTTTGGACAACTTTATTACTCCTACCCCCTTTCCCATAAAAAAAAAGGAACTAAAAAAGGGCGCAGGATAAAGTACTTATCCAGGGAATAGCAATAGCAAATCGATATCAAAATTACCGAGGGTTCGCGTTCTACCTTTTTGAATTCGAGTATGTCTTGTTCTTTGATACATTGTGTTCAGTAAGATTGGTAAATTAGTTGAAGGTACGGAAAGAGAGGGATTCGAACCCTCGGTAAACAAAAGCCTACATAGCAGTTCCAATGCTACGCCTTGAACCACTCGGCCATCTCTCCTACATAATGATTATGCCCCATCAACCGACTGAATAGCGAGCCATTTTTACTTTATTTGATTCTTCGAAAATTTCGGGCAATCAATTCGAAAAAAAGTATGAAAAAACCAAAAGAGGAAAGATATCGATTTTTTAGATATCTATTTATGTTATCTAGTGCTCCCATCCTTGTCGGATATTTTGACACGAATTCAATCCAATCAATGAATCGTAAGGAATCAACTGATCGGTCTATCTATTTTTTTTTCTTCAATTTCGAGATGGGAATCAGACTAGGACCTCTTCATTCTTATACTAGTCGACTAGATGTGTATGAAATCGAAACTATTTCTTATTATTTTTTTGAATTCCGGTCAAAAAGAAAGGAAGAGGAGTTTTCAAATTTGAAGAATTCTGTTTTTATGTTATTTCGTAGTGTCCAATTCCTTTGTTTGTGGGGGATCATTTTCTCACGAGAGGTAATGAAAAGAATTCGAGAGTGAATTGCTATCTATGACTAAATCGAGTATAAATGGAAATTTTATTGATAAAACCTTTTCAATTGTAGCCAATATCTTATTACGAATAATTCCGACAACTTCAGGAGAAAAAGAGGCATTTACCTATTACAGAGATGGTGTGATTTGATCATTAGTTTACATATCTTTTCGATCTCAATTTTATTTACCACCTTCAGAAAGACGCATGATTTCGGGATAGAAAAAAAATGAAATAAATCTACGCTTTTTGAAGGTGAGGTTTGTAAAAAAAAAACAATTCCTTCTGTCGTGTATCCCCGATTAATGCAGCCTCAGATGCTTGAATTGTCGATTCTAGTAGTGAGCCAGAGGTTAAACTTATGAATCTGTATTGCGGTGCGAGTCAACCCTCATCCATTAGAATTAATAGGCAGCATAGGAGAAGAAGCACTACACTTAGAAATCAACAATACGCAGACTTTGGTAGACATTATCGCCTTCGTTATCGAGATCGAAACTAAAATGGTTGGGACAACAAACATCCATCTCGTTCATATTTTGGATACCTGTATAACCATCGAAGACTGTTGAAGTGACCAATTCCTGGAAATTAAAGGGCGTAGGAGACAAAGAAACTGTTGAAGTTACCATTTTTTATTTAAGATTACGATCAACCCATTTGATGTTAAAAAAATCTTTGGCAGGAAGGTTGGCTAGAGATTTCTTATAAAAACACTAGTCCCACTCAGTCCATAACGAGAATTTTGCACTCTTTTTTGATTCCATGTATTTATTCTCATTATGCACCTAAGGGAGGAGCCGTATGAGGTGAAAATCTCACGTATGGTTCTGGAACGGAGATTCTTAAAAATGAACGACGACCGTAACGGATGTCGGCTCAATCCGAAGGAAATTATGCGGAAGCTTTACAGAATTATTATGAAGCTATGCGACTAGAAATTGATCCTTATGATCGAAGTTATATACTCTATAACATAGGCCTTATTCACACAAGGAACGGAGAACATACGAAAGCTTTAGAATATTATTTTAGAGCACTCGAACGAAACCCCTTCTTAACACAAGCTTTTAATAATATGGCTGTGATCTGTCATTACGTGCGGCTATCTCCACTATAGAAAGAAAAAAGGAAAGAGAAAAGAGCGAATCCACTAGTAAATACGAGAAAAAAAAATGGGTTTTTCTACATAAGCATCGTCCACAAAACGATTTTTATCAGCTGTAGCAAAGTAAAGGCGAAATATGAAGAAATAGATATGCCTAGATACTTTCTTCTATATTCTATGGATAAAAGGATCCAATTGATAAAGAAAGCACCGTCAAGATCAATTAGTGATGTTTTGGGACGATACAATAATAACTGCTTACTTAATTTAAGTCATGATACAAGAAAAAAGTTAGGAATCGACGTATGTAATAAAGTCGATCCACTAAGGTATTGAGCAGCGGTGTAGCATCAGATCCCAAAGATAGTAAGTCTTTCTTTTTCTTTCTATTTTTAATAGAATTAAAAATATAGGAATATGAAGAAAAGACTTTTTCTAAGATTCTCTATAAAATCAGTTTTTCTATGAAACCGAGATAGTTACCTTTGAGAAACTTCTAGCAATATTGGAAATGCCTATGTTGAGGGTGGGAGAAAAGATAAAACGAAAAAAAATTCATTATTAATATGAAACCAAATTCAAGTTTGAAACTCATACAATTAATCTCTTTTTGTTAACCCGATAAAAAAAACAAGGGGGAGAGATCTATGAGAAATCTCATTCTATTAGATGGTGTAGATTGAAAAAACGGGATACCACAAGAATTGTGAGCCGTATGAGTTAGGAAACTCTCAAGTACGGTTCTCGAGGAAGGAATTGAACAGCCTATTCTGACCGGGGGGAACAGGCCATTCGACAGGGAGATTCTGAAATTGCGGAGGTTTGGTTTGATCAAGCCGCTGAGTATTGGAAACAGGCTATAGCGCTTACTCCCGGTAATTATATTGAAGCCAAAAATTGGTTGAAGATCACAAGGCGTTTCGAATAAGAGCACTCTTTTTTGATTTATTAGTCTGATTAGTCAAATGTCAAATAAAACGGATCTTTTTTATGACAAAAACAACCAAAGAATTTCATTATATCCTTTCAAAGAGCATTTTCTATTTCGTATGGGATATCGTAAGTATAAACGATAGGCAGAAGTATAAACGATACGCAGATAGAGTCGAATATATATTTCTTTGCAATGATCCGTGCCTGTTTTCATGGGATTTGGAATAGAATAAGAAGAAATATGTCCATGTTGGGGGTAATGGAAGACATAACGTAACGACATCTAAGAACATTTAATTGAGATGTTAATAAATACACCAGGTTGCGCAAAAAAATGATTTTTGGATCAACACAAAGACCCGAAAGGATTTTAGACGATTAAAAAGGTCCGTTGTGCGCCGCATGGCTATGTCATAATAGATCCGAACACTTGCCACGAATCGACTTCTAGATCATAATTGCTCGAGTGAATAACTAAAAAAAAGGATGGGAGATTGAGGAGAATAAAAAAATTAGAAAGAGCTTTCAGAGATTCATTAATTACTTGACTGTTGGCGGGTTTCTTTGTATGTGTTGTCCGGAAAGAGGAGGACTCAATGATTATTCGTTCGCCGGAACCAGAAGTCAAAATTTTGGTAGATAGGGATCCCATAAAAACTTCTTTCGAGGAATGGGCCAAACCAGGTCATTTTTCAAAAACAATAGCTAAAGGCCCCGAGACTACCACTTGGATTTGGAACCTACATGCCGATGCTCACGATTTCGATAGC